ATTCAATTGGAAGTCTTGATCCAATTCATTCTGTTTCGCAATTTTATCATCCAACTTTGAAATTTATAAGTGACTCGTGGATAGAAATCACGAGAATGTGTAGTCTTTTTTCTCGAATTTCTCATTTGAGAGGTAAAGGATTAAATCCTTTTATTTTCTAAGAAATAAAGTTTTTGATCGGAATATAAATAAAACCGAAAGACCCTTTAACTATTAAAGGGTTAATAGAACGAATCACACTTTTACCACTAAACTATACCCGCTACAATATGATTATTGTATACAAATGGACCTTTTGTCGAACAAGAGAATTGAGATTGAGTATGATTAAGATAGGATTATCAAAGAATAATCTAATCAAAATGAGATTATTGGGCTTTTTCGTGGGGAGATAAAAATTTAATGAGATTCGGAAAAGAAGTTTTAGTTAATTTTAATTAAATGACTAAAGTTTTCTCTTTTGAAGAATAAGTTTTGATAGATATGGATTGCAAAAACACTAAAATCAGAACACAAAAATGGATTGTGGAAAAAGCGAGAGTTTTTGTTGGCAAAATAAAAAAATAAAAATAAATTATAACAACAATAAAGAATGTGTAAATACTCTTTACTTCTTTTTGTTGTTGCTTGAATATAAGATATTCAATTGATTAAAATAATCATATAATAAAAAAAATCAAAGAAAATTAAAAGCCTTTTAGTTTTCAAATCAGATAAATCATTAATTATCTATAATTTATATCTATAATTTATTGGAACAAAAAAAGGCCCGGCTAGGTACTGACCAGGCCAGGCCATCAGAATAAGAAGGACTTTTCGAACAAAATCAACACAAAACAAATAGGTCTTCCTTATCCTTATCGTTCGTTATTTAGATTGTTGGCACCTTCCAGCCCTTCCTTTCTCGAAAGGAAATTCCTGATTTGTGGATCTCTCTATATATATATAGAATAGAGAAAGAAGAGAGAGAAAAAAGGACTCCTTACATTATGAGTAATGTAGTAATTGGCTTTCTCAATTGGGAGAGATGGCTGAGTGGACTAAAGCGTCGGATTGCTAATCCGTTGTACGAGTTATTCGTACCGAGGGTTCGAATCCCTCTCTTTCCGTTGATGACTTGATTTATTTTTTCCAATTTTTCAAATCTTAATTAAACGTGTAGAATAAGAAATAGATAAAATCCTAAGAAGATTTGAAAATGAATCAAAAAAAAAACCCTTAGGATCTTATTCTTCACGTCCAGGATTACGCCCCGGATCATTAGATAGGAATCCAAAGATAAAGAGAGAAACAAAAAATATCACTACGGTATAAACGAAGAGTTTCAGAGTAAGCATTATACAATCTCCAAGATGATTTTTTTGGAAAAAAAAAAAAGAGAATAGAGCTTCCATTTTTCTACCACATATCCTATTTTGACACCAGTTTTTTTTTCTAGAAATAGAAATGAATTGTTACAAAACAAATGCATTTGTTTTTCATTAACAAAAATCTCTTTCATATCGAAATTAAATATTGTGGTAGACCCTAAATAAGGTTAGGGTCCTTCGCTGGATAAAGGGTCAAAAAATGAAGAGAAGAGATGGGTGGTAAGCCGGCTACGAGTCAAGAATTTCAATGTGCGAATCGAGGGTTCATACTCTAAAACTTATCTGATTTTATCAATTGTTAGAATTTTTTCTCGAAGAAATCATGCATTTTGTAGGATATTATTAATTATTAAGGATTTCATCGAAAACTTACAGCAGCTTGCCAAACAAAAGCTAAAAGAAAAAAAAACAGAGGTATGACTGGCATAACATCTACGATTGGATTCAAAAAAGCATAGGCTTCGGGTAATTTGCCGAAGAAAAAACTACTCGAAGAAAGGGAAGAATTGATACAAATACAGATTAAACTAACGATATTAAGCATAACAGACATTTTTTGTTCTTGGAGATAATTGCATTTTGGTTGGGTTTTTGATATAAGGAAAAGGGAAGAAAGTAAGTTATGGTAAACAAAAAATCCTTCTTTTTTTTGAAGTCACCCAATCAAAAATCCTCCAATTCTCAACTTAAAGGAGAATAGAAGAAATCATACTTTCATACAATATCTTAATTGAATTCTATTTAATGATCAATAAATGTAATCATCAATAAATTGAGTTGAATTCTATATGTATCAAAATCCTAGTACCCATTTATTATATATATTATAGATATATAGATGGGTTGGAGTTGACAAACAACCAATATCAATTTTATTGTTTCTTAGTTTAGAAACTAAATTGAAATGGGGCGTGGCCAAGTGGTAAGGCAACGGGTTTTGGTCCCGCTATTCGGAGGTTCGAATCCTTCCGTCCCAGAGGATTTTTTGATATAGTATTCTTATTTTTACTATAGCTCTAGTAAAGAATAATGGAGTGGACAGGAGTAAATCAGTATAAATTGAAATATTTGTGTCTGTTGGAATCTCATTAATAAATTATTCAGATTCAGTTCCATATACATATAAATATAAAATGAAGAACTTTTTAACTTATATGATATGTCTATATCGGTCTATTTTAATGCGAATAATTTTTATATTTTTCTTTTCGTAATCAGATAAAAAGAATAAAGATTCAAATCTTAACTTATATCATTTTTTTTTGATTCAGCTTGTGAAAAAAAGAATTGGATTATTTCTTCTTTTCTTTGATCTATTTTATTTGATTTTATTTGAAATCAGTGATGATTCAAAGAAAGACTTATCAGATTAAACGTGCTGCTTATTGGTTATTGGCGAATCTTTTTTTTTCAATTTCTTCAAAGAAAATAAGATAATGATGTCTAAATAGGAAACTTTTTCAATTTGAATTAGAGATATTTTTTATTCTAAATACTTTATTCCATTACTTTTTAATGAGTCCTGTCCTTGTCAGTTGAATCTTTGGTACTGAAAAAGTAGGAAATAGATAATCTCTCTTATTTACACTTGAAGATGCGGATTCAACAAGTTTTTCGTTTATATAGTTCTATTTTCTTATTAATTATATAATTAATAATTAGAAATTATATATTTCTATATATAGATACTTTGTATTAGATACTTTGTATTAGATACTTTGTATGTTAAAATTATGTTAAAATATATTTATGGATGTTAAAGATCCTGTCTTGCTAAGACTTTTTCATAAAAAACGTTTCACATACACATATCATATTCATCATTTTTGAAAGAATCAAAAGTCTAGATTACGATGTCTATGTACCCAATGACTATTCATGATTCCCTAATTGAATCAATTCCATACTGGTTCTTATAAGGAATGTGATGGTAAAACTTCGTTTGAAACGATGTGGTAGAAAGCAACGTGCGACTTGAAGGACACGATCCGTTGTGGATTTTTATATCCACCATTTTCTTTTCGATTTATCGAAGAATGAAGGTGCTCTTGTCTCGACATCGGTTGTTCTGTTACATCCGAACCCTTCATTTTTTTGTTGGGTTGTAAATAGTCTACGATGAAGCTCGAGTCGAAAAGTCGAAAGGATTAATTCATTTCTGGAGGGTAACGATCTAGGGTTAATGCGAATCAATTGGAACAACTTCGTAAACGTATCTTCATATAATATAGAAATCAAAAGGATCCAAGTGCAAGAAGTTTCCAATTCAAAAACAAAACTTGTTGGAATTGATCAAATTTTTTGATTCAAAGTGTATTACGCGGGAATCAAATGTACATAGGATTCTTTGATAGAAAGAAATCCAATTTCGAATATTTCAAATTAAATTCAAAGGGTATGTTGCTACCATTTTGAAAGTATTAAGAAGCACCGAAGTAATGTCTAAACCCAATGATTTCATATATTTAAAATATAAAATAAAGATGAAAATTAAAATAAAGGATCCAAGAACAAGTAAACCCGTTTTAATTGTCTCGATAGTCCCAATAACTGGATCATCCAAATATAAATAGGATTTTAAACGAGATCAAAAAGGGGGTAAAGACTACTCAATAAATGAAATTGACTAAAGAGAAGAGTTTCCTTTGGAGCTGTTTGAGAGTTATACAACTTGAGTTATGAGTACGAGTGGTTTCTTTTTCATTTTCAGGAAGGACAAAAAACGACTAAAATAAAAGTCTAATTGATTAATAATTTACACCACATTTAATTTATTAGAAAAGAATTGCATACATAAACAAAACTTCGAGTCAAATCATTTTTTCTCGAGCCGTACGAGGAGAAAACTTCCCATACGGTTCTAGGGGGGGTCTTGTTCATCTACATCTATCCCACTGAGCCGTCTATCGAATCGTTGCAATTGATGTTCGATCCCGAAGAGAAGGAAAAGATCTTAGAAAAGTGGGGTTTTACGATCCAATGAAGAATCAAACTTATTTAAATGTTCCTGCTATTCTATACTTCCTTGAAAGGGGTGCTCAACCTACAGGAACTGTTCAGAATATTTTAAAGAAAGCGGAAGTTTTTAAAGAACTTCCGTCTAAATTCAATTAAATTTAAAGAAATACCAAGGGGGGGGTAGCGACTTATATATAACTTTGTATAATTTTATAATCTTTCTCTACTATACTATCTATTGTTTTTTGATTTCCCCCCCTCCCTTTCCTGCTTGATTTGTATCTATTTTTAATTCCTTCCGTCGAATTCGATCGTGATGGTCTAGAACGACAAAACATTAGTTTATTGATTAAAAAATCTAAAATTCGGACATTTTCTTCAATTGTGTGGTTTTCATTAGAACTCGACTAACCAATTAAGGAATCAAGCCTACTTATTTCACTTAGATTGATGAAATACAGACAGGATGGGCTAAAAAATCCGTATCTTTTTTTTTTTCAATTCTTCTTCCTTAGTTTATTATTCCATTTCTACTTTTTGTATCTCTGTAGATTAGGTATGTAGTGCCAATCGAAAACAATTTTGAATATTATTGCATTTAAATTATTTGAATTTCAAAAAAGATTTCAATATCAATAGCAATCTCTTTTGTTTTTTTTCCCACTGTATTCTTTTCTTAACATTTATAATATTGACAACAATGTATCGAACAAATATAATTCATTGTGATAAGTGAAGTGGCTTTATTTGTTTCTGTCCATAGGTTTTTTTACTTTAACTTATTCAAATTGAAATGATGCTTTCCTTAATATTAATACAAGAGTTTGATTCAAAATAGATAATATACTATAAAAGATGCTCTATCTATTTTATTTTGATAATTATGTTTTTCTTTTATCTGAGAATTTCTTGTATTTTGATCTAATCAATTCATTTTTATGTTTCGAATCCATTAGAAAATATGTTTTTTTAGATTTGTTAGCTCGATGGTTTGATTAGCTCGTAGAATCTCTTTTCTTTTTATTTTATTGATTGAATCTCATTTTTTTTATTGTATCTATATACCATACCCCTTATTTGTTGAGATTATGTTTAATCTATATTTTCTTCGGGTTGCTAACTCAACGGTAGAGTACTCGGCTTTTAAGTGCGGCTAGAATCTTTTACACATTTGGATGAAGTGAGGAATTCGTCCATACTATTGGTAAAGTTTGGAAGACCACGACTGATCCTGAAAGGGAATGAATGGAAAAAAAAGCATGTCGTATCAATGGAGAGTTCTGAGGATATTTCATTCTTTTCGGATTGGTACAAAACCTTGTTCGAATTCTTGGAACGGAACAAAAAAGAGTTAGGTCGAATGAATAAATGGATAGGGCCCTCTGGCTTCAATTAATTATCAGAAAGAAAAAGTAACCAGCTTCTGTTCTAAATTTGAATAAGTTCCCGATCTAATTAGACGTTAAAAATAGATTAGTGCCTGATACGGGAAGGACTTCTCCCCATGAGATGAGGGGATTCTATATTTTTTTAATGAATCCTAACTATTGAGATTCCTATTATGGAATCGAGGTGTGTGTATGTGTGTAAAAGAAAAAGTATATTGATAAAGAAAGTTTTTTCCGAAATCAAAAGAGCAATTAGGTTTAAAAAGTAAAGGATTTCTAACCATCTTATTATCTTATAACATAGACGAATTAAATGAAATGGAAAAAGAGAAGGTAGAGAATCTGTTGATAAGTTTACTTGTCTCCGGGGTATCTATTCTTACTAGAATACCCTGTTTTGACTGTATTGCACTATGTATTATTTGATAACCCTCAAAATTTTCTATCCTTTGGCTCAAATCGAAATTCAAATGGAGGAAATCAAAAGATATTTACAGCTAGAGAGATTTCAACAACATGACTTCCTATATCCACTTATCTTTCAGGAGTATATTTATGCATTTGCTCACGATCCTGGTTTCAATAGATCGATTTTTTCGGCAAATCCGGGTTCTAACAATAAATTCAGTTTACTGATTGTAAAACGGTTAATTATTCGAATGTATCAACGGAATCATTTTCTTATTTCTCCTAATGATTCTAATCAAAATCCCTTTTTGGGACACAACAATAATTTGTATTCTCAAATCATATCAGAGGGGTTTGGATTTATTGTGGAAATTCCGTTTTCTCTACGATTAATATTTTCCCGAGAAGGGAAAAAGAAAAAGATAGTAAAATCTCAGAATTTACGATCAATTCATTCAATATTTCCCTTTTTAGAGGACAATTTTTTACATTTTCATTTTGTGTTAGATATACTCATCCCCCATCCTGTCCATGTGGAAATCTTGGTTCAAACTCTTCGCTATTGGGTAAAAGATGCCTATTCTTTGCATTTATTACGATTCTTTCTCAACGAGCATTGTAATTGCAATAGTTTTATTACTACAAAGAAAGTAAGTTCCTCTTTTTCAAAAAACAATCGTAGATTATTATTATTCTTATATAATTCTTATGTATGTGAATACGAATCCATTTACGTCTTTCTACGTAACCAATCTTCTCATTTACGATTAACTTCTTGTGAAGTTCTTCTTGAACGAATCTATTTCTATGGAAAAATGGAACGTCTTGTGAACGTCTTTGTTAAGGTTAAGGATTTTCAGACGAACCTCTGGTTGGTCAAGGAACCTTGCATGTATTATGTCAGGTATCAAAGCAAATCTATTTTGGCTTCAAAGGGAACGTCTCTTTTTATGAATAAATGGAAATGGTACCTTGTAACTTTTTGGCAATGGCATTTTTCGCTCTGGTTTCATCCAAGAAGGATTTATATAAATCAATTATCCAATTATTCCCTTGAAATTTTGGGCTATCTTTCAAATGTGCGAATGAACCTTTCAGTGGTCCGTAGTCAAATTCTAGAAAATTCATTTCTAATCAATAATGTTATTAAGAAGTTCGATACCCTTGTTCCAATTATTCCTATGATTGCGTCCTTGGCTAAAGCGAAATTTTGTAACGTATTAGGGTATTCCATTAGTAAGCCGATTCGGGCTGATTTATCAGATTCGAATATTATTGACCGATTTGGGCGTATATGCAGAAATCTTTCTCATTATTATAGCGGATCTTCCAAAAAAAAAAGTTTGTATCAAATAAAGTATATATTGCGACTTTCT